ACCCAAAAAATCAAAGGAATGCTTGTCTAATTGGTTTAGGTGGAGTGTTCCTGGTTGAGACCATACATAAAAATGACATTGCCAAAAATTGACAAGATAATATTTCCACTTATTCATCAGAAGAGGAGTTTCTTTTGATGCCAGAATCAATTTTCCTTGATAGCTAACATACTGTATAAAAGGATCCTTGAAGAACCATAAGGTAGCCGGAAAAAAGACTTCTTCGACAGAATATTTTTTTTTTTCATAAAAACGTATTCGCTCAAAAAAGATTCCAGAAGAGGTTAATTGTAAATGATTAGATTGGTTACGGAGAAAAAGTAAAATGGATTCATATTCATATACATAAGAATTATAGAGGAGCAAGAATAATCTGTGATTACTTTTTACAAAAGTGTTGTATTTTGGGGGAGTAATAAGAGTATTCCAACTATAATACTCGTGAAGAAAGAGCCGTAATAAATGCAAAGAAGAGGGATCGTTCACGCAGTAGCGAAGAGTTTGAACCAAAATTTCCAGATGAATGGGGTAGGGTATTAGTACATCTGATGCATAATTTAAATGTGGAAATTTGTCCTCGAAAAAAGGAAATAGTGAATGAATTGATCGTAAATTATAAGATTTTATTATTTCTGTCTTCTCTAAGGAAGATGCTAATCGTAGGGAAAACGGAATTTCCACAATGACTGCAAATCCCTCCGATATCATTTGAGAATACAAATTTTTGTTGTACCCCCAAAATTTATTTTGATTAGAATCATTAACGGAAATAAAAAAATGATTCTGTTGATACATTTGACTAATTAAACGTTTTATAATTAGTAAACTAGATTTCTTGTCATAACCTACATTATCAAACAAAATGGATCTATTTAAACCACGATCATGAGCAAGGGCATAAATATACTCCCGAAAGATAAGTGGGTATAGGAAGTCATATTGCGGAGATCTATATAATTCGAAATATCCTTGAAATTCTTCCATTTAAAATTCAATTTGAATCAGAAAAGAAATAGGTGATTTATTGGGTTATCAAATGATACATAGTACGATACAGTTAAAACAAGGTATTTATAGTAAGAAAAAACTAGATACCTCGGAAACAAGTCAAATTCATCAACGGACTCTCTAGAACCTCCCTTTCCATATAATAGATTTTTGTTCATTTATAGGATACCAAGATAGTTAGAAACCCTTTATTTTTTCAAGCCAATCGCTCTTTTGATTTTGAAAAAAAAAAAAATTCTTTATCAATATACTGCCTTCTTCATACACATTTATCTCTGCCCCATAAAAGGGAATAGCTAATAGTTAGGGCTCATAAGAAATTTCTAATCCACTCATCGGAAAAGCTTTTCCCGCATTAGGCACTAATATATTTTTAACGTCTAATTAGATGGGGTAATCATTCAAAAATAAAGAATAGAAGCTCGTTACTTTTTATTTCCCTAGAATTGGAACCTCTAGTAAGGCTCTACCCATTTACTCACTCGACCCCCGCCCCCCAAAAAAATTCTTGTTTTTTTTTTTTTTTATTGAATTTAAACAATTGAAATAATCTTTTGGACCTATTTAGATTTAGTAAGAATGAAATATTCTCAAAATTATCCATTACTACGACATGCTGCTTTTTCCATTCATTCCTTTCAGGATCAGTCGTGGTCTTTCAAACTCTACCGATGGTATGGACGAATCATTTTCTTCATACAAATGTGTAAAAGATGCTAGTCGCACTTAAAAGCCGAGTACTCTACCGTTGAGTTAGCAACCCCAATAAACAAATTGTATAGATACAATCAGAATCCCAATAAATAACGAAATTGAAGGGCACAAAACAAAAAAACAATGAAAAAACACTCTAACCCACTTTGAACATAATAAAAATGAACAAATCCGACAAAAATACAAAAAATTAGCAAATAAAAGATAAAATAAAGATAAAGTCAAAGATTTTCAAATATTTATAGACCGCCTCGTGTCTCTCTTCTCTTATATTATCCATTAATTAGTATATTCTTATATTATCCATTAATTAGTATATAAATTAGTAGATATCGAATTGGATTGATTTTAATCTTAATCAAAAAAGACTTCTTGTATGACAGAAAATCTAAGAAATTGTTATTTGAATAAAAGAAAATCTATGGAACAGGGGGAAAAGGATCCATTTATACACGATCGGATTATATTTATTTGATACACTGTTGTCAATATTAATATTGAGAAAAGCATCAGCATACAAGAGATAAAACAAATTCTAACTAACAATAAGAATTCCGCTTCCAATCAATTAAAATTAATCAAATTCAAATTATTTAAATTGAAATATAAAAAACCGAAGGGCTTGTGTTGAATTGGCACTATATATATAGAATATAAATGGAAAACTTAATTAAGCAAGACGGCCGAGAAGTAAAGTAGAAAAAACGAGTTTTATTCAATAACTCAAATAAACAGGGTTAGTCCTTTGTTTTTTTCTATTTCAATTTTATTTCATTAATTGAATTTTGTTTGTTGATTAAGTCGAAGTTCCGTAAAAACCCCCGCCCTTTTTGAAATATCATGAACAGTTCCTGTAGGTTGAGCGCCTTTTTCAAGGAAGTATAGAATAGCAGGAACATTTAAATAAATTTGATTCTTTATCGGATCATAAAAACCTACTTTCCGAAGATCTCTTCCCTCTCGTCGGGCTCGAACATCAATTGCAACTATTCGATAAATGGCTCATTGGGATAGATGAACAATACCCCCCCCTAGAAACGTATAAGAGGTTTTTCCCTCGTACGGCTCGAGAATTATGTCTATGTATAAATAAAATTCCAATATCAAATATATCCATAAAATCATCAAATTAATTAGACTAAATATTTTATTTTAGTCCTTTATTCTCTTATTCTTAACCAACAAAAAGAAAATTAGTCGTATTTGCACCCTCATAACTCAAGTTGGATAACTCTGAAATAACTCAAAAGAACAACCTTTTAGATATTTAATCTATTGAGCGGTCTCTAACCCTTTCATTGTCTTCTTTGATAATCCATTTTTATTCTTCATTATGATCTAGTTTTTAAGACAATTGAAAACGGTATTTCCTTGTTCCAGGATCTTTGCCTTGAATCATTGGGTTTAGACATTACTTCGGTGATCTTTAAATCCTTTCAAAATGGCAGCAACATACCATTTTTTGCTATTTACTTCTGTCAAAGAATCATATAAATGTTGGATTCCTGCGTAATACACTTTCCGTTTGATTTGATCAAAAAAGTTTTACCGATTTTAAGAAACCTTCCTTTGGAATTGGAAATTTTTTCGAATAGGCCCCTTTAAGTTTATGTATCGAAAATATATTTACGAAGTTGTTCCAATTTGTTGATACTAACCCTAGATTCTTGCCCCCGAAAAAAAAAAAGACTTTCTACTCGAGCTCCACCCTATACTATATTATACTATATTATATCACCCCTATTTTTTTGGGGGGTTACAGCAGAATAGAACAAATGATGTCGAGTCAAGAGCACTTTCATTCCTATATATCATTTCTATCTAATATATATAAAAATGGTGGATGTAAGACTCCACAGCGGATCATGTCCTTCAAGTCGCACGTTGCTTTCTACCACATCGTTTTAAACGAAGTTTTACCATAACATTCCTTCAGTTTGGAACCCATATGTAATTGATTCAATTATGGAATCGTGAATAATCATTGGTTCGGTTGGTACTATAGTAATCTATAGTAATCTATACCTTTTTTCTATATGAAAAACGGAGAGTATCAGCAAGAATAAATTAATTTAACCCTATTTTTTTATTAGTTAACTAAATTAAATTATATATAACTAATCTAATACGAAGAAACAAGTTATTTTGAATTTGTCGCTTCAAGTTCAAGTAAGATAATAGTGATAGAATAAATTCAACAATTTCATACTTCTTCAAGTACTAAGAACTCATAGGGGTTCGTTACAAAGATTTAATTGATTGAAAAATCTCCTATCCTATATAATTATATTATTTGGATTTTGAAAAACAGAAAGTTTTCCGGCAAGAATCTTTCGTTTTTTATTATCATTTTATCATCAGTAAGAGAGAGGGAAAAAAATATTGGATTAAACAATCTGTGATTAAAAAAAGATAGATAAAAAAACACTGATGTAAGAGAAGATTGAAATTTTATGTTGTTATTTTATTTTTTTCATTTTGATACTGTAAAATCATTACTATATTAACGAATCGCAAATGAATTCAATTTATTATTTCATATTTATATGCGTGTTATTTGAACTCAATTAAAGTTGTGAACCCCCCCCCCAAAAAAAAAAATAATCAAATTCTATCCCAATATCCTACTCTTAATCTTAATTCTTAATACCGAAGGCTGTTGTAAAAGAAAAGGCAATCTTTTATATTTTAAATATATTTTTATATGATATCTAAAAAAAAAATTCTATTATTATTATATATATATATTAATATATTATCTATACAGGGTATGCTCTGGGACGGAAGGATTCGAACCTCCGAATAGCGGGACCAAAACCCGTTGCCTTACCACTTGGCCACGCCCCATTTATTTATATTCGATACTAATAAATAAACACTAATATTAAACACTAATAATAGTACGGGTTATTCGTCAACTCCTGTTAAAATATCTATTTTTTATAAAATAAAATGGATTACTAGAATTTTTATACATGTAAACTATACATGTAGACATAGAATTAAACTTAATTTATTGATCATTACATATAATTCAATTAAGATATTGTACGAAAGTATGATTTATTCTATTCTCTTTTGATTTGAGATATAGAAAGATTGATTTTTGATTGGGTGAGTTCAAATAAAAGAAAGTCTTTTGGTCTATCTTATTTTATTTTTATTAATTTTTTTTCTTCTATCAATAATAACATATCTATAATAAACTCAATTAAATTTATTAACAACTCAATCAAAAAAAAATACAATTACCCCCCCCCAAAAAAAAAATGTTTGTTATGCTTAATATTTTTAGTTTGATCTGTATATACCTTAATTCTGCTCTTTATTCCAGTAGTTTTTTCGTCGCCAAATTGCCCGAAGCTTACGCTTTTTTGAATCCAATTGTAGATGTTATGCCAGTAATACCCCTGTTCTTTTTTCTCTTAGCCTTTGTTTGGCAAGCTGCTGTAAGTTTTCGATGATATTTTTAATAAAGTCCCAGACAAATTCATGATTTATTTGAAAAAAATCCGTAGAATTGATAAGATCAGATAAGTCCTACACTCTCAATTCAAATATTGAAATTATTGTACAGCCGCGACAAATTTTGATCACCCCACTTTGATTTCTTGTAAAAAAAAATGGAGTATGTGGTATAAAAGTGGAGAATCTATTCTCTTTTTTCCTAAAAAAATCTTGGAGATTGTGTAATGCTTACCCTCAAACTATTTGTTTATACGGTAGTGATATTCTTTGTTTCTCTCTTTATCTTCGGATTCCTGTCTAATGATCCGGGACGTAATCCCGGACGTGAAGACTAGAAAATAAGGGTTTCTTTGCTTTAAAACTGTTATGTTAGTAGTAAGATTTACCTATTCTACTTGTTTAATTATTAATTGTGAACTAGTAAAAAAAAAGAACTCGCGATAAATTTGAAAGAAAATAACAAGCCATCAACGAAAACGGAAAGAGAGGGATTCGAACCCTCGGTACGAAAAATTCGTACAACGGATTAGCAATCCGACGCTTTAGTCCACTCAGCCATCTCTCCTCCCAATTGAAAAGGGATAATACTATGTTACATTATAAAAAATAAGGCTTGAAAATGCCCGTCATAGTATATACTCTTATTTTTTAATTTCGTGATTTTATTTTGTCCGAAGGGACTTTTTAGTTCCACGGCCCGGCCTGGTCAGTACTTAGCCGGGCCCGCCCTTTTGTTTGAACAAATTGAAAAAAAAAAAAAAAAATACCTCCTTCCGAATCTCATTGGGTCCTCTGATACAAAAGGGTAAACGCTCTAGTTTTCCTGATTCTTTTCTGATCTTTTGTTTTTTGATTAGGGTCGACAAAAGGCACATTTCTATACAATAATCTTATTGTAGCGGGTATAGTTTAGTGGTAAAAGTGTGATTCGTTCTATAACCCTTTATATAGTTAAAGGGTCTTTCGGTTTGATTAATATTTATTCCGAGCAAAAACTTTAGTTCTTAAAAGGATTGAATCCTTTACCTCTCAATGAAAAATTCGAGGAAGAATATACATTCTCGTGATTTGTATCCAAGAATCAATTGAAAATTGAAAAATTGGATTATGAAATTACGAAACAAAATTTTTTTTTTATTGGATCACTACTTCCAATTGAATGAGTATAAGTAAAGGACCCATGGATAAAGATAGAAAGTTTATTTCTAATCGTAACTAAATCTTCAACTTTTCATCTCTATAGGGGAAATTGAAGCAAAACAGCTATTAAACAATGTCTTTGGTTTACTAAAGACATCGATCGATAAATTGTTTTAGCTCGGTGGAAACAAAAGGCTTTTCCTAAAAATCCTTCAAATAGAATTAAAGAACGAAGTAACTAGAAAGATTGTTAGAATATCTTTCTATAGGGATCGTCTAGAAAGCGAGTTGTTCTGAATATATTCAGACATAAAAGCTGACATAGACGTTATGGGTCAGGTTTTTTATTTCGTTCATGTCTAAAGATGGGAATTTATCCATCTTCCATAAAGGAGCTGAATGAAACCAAAGTTTCACGTTCAGTTTTGAATTAGAGACGTTAAAAATGATGAATCAACGTCGACTATAACCCCTAGCCTTCCAAGCTAACGATGCGGGTTCGATTCCCGCTACCCGCTTTTACTTTTTTACTTTATGATTATAATCTTTAATATTCAATTCTTTAATATTTTAATATTCAATACGCTAAAAATAAAATATTTTTTTATGTTAAAAAAATGTTTTTAAATTTTAAATATTGAATATTAAAGAATTGAATGAATCTAATTAATATAATGCCTCATTGACTTGAATACAAAATTCTTGGAATTCTTTCAACTACTTTTCCGAACAAGAAATATGAAAATTGGAGTAAAAAGCGTCCATTGTCTAATGGATAGGACAGAGGTCTTCTAAACCTTTGGTATAGGTTCAAATCCTATTGGACGCAGTTTATTTCCCTATATATAAATATATATTATATCTTTTTTTTTTTATTCCATGTCTATGTCAAGAAATAACAAAGATATTTTGAATAACGTGAATAAGAGACGCTCTTATTACATATTAATTATTTCTTTTATATATATTTTATATATAAAAGAAATAATTAATATGTAATTTCTACAATTTCTTATAGAAATTCAAATTCTATATCACATTATATAAATATCAAATTATATAAATGAAATTGTAAATTAATATACAATTATAATTATATACTATTATTATAGTAATTATTATATTAATAGTAATTAATAGTATAAGTATATTACATAGTAAAATATATAC